GCCATATGGTATTTCCCCGTTTTCTCCCCCGATCGAGATATCCTCTGTTTCGCCCAAGAAAGATTCATTGAATCATCAAAAAGTTGGAGCGTGACGTGCATTTTGGAGGGATTCAAATTAATATTATCAATTAGAATAATTTATGGTTGACTTGTTGGTTGGACTAATAAAATCAAATATCCAGGCTCCGTTTAGAAAAACCCCAATTGGTAAGGTAATATATCTATGATTACTACTTGTATTATAAACGATTTTATTAAAGAGAAGTAATCTCAAACTCTTAATCAATTGATAATATAGATGACTACATCAAATATTTGACGGAAGGTATGAAATAAATTGAAAAAAAAAAAGAAAGTCATAGCAAAAAAAATAAAAGAAGTGGTAATGGGAACATTTGTCCTATATGTGCAAATCTAAATCGGACAGATCTTTACCCGGAGTAGAGCATAAACCTAAAAAGATTGAAGGGGCCATTCAGGAACAAGAAAATGACATCGTGATTTGGATTGGATCTCGATGAACCAATACATCAATGAGAAGTTAATTCGATAAGTTTAGTGAATTCTTTTTTTATATTTATATTATAGAGAAAAGGGCCAAAACTTATCTTTATCAAAAAATAGAAGAAAACAAAGTCGAAGTTAAAAAGAGCCTTCTATGATAAAAGAAGGAGGACTGGAATCTACACATTGATTCTTTTTTTTTTTCATAATTTTTTGAGCCGTATGCGTCAAAAGGTGCATGTACGGTTCTTAAGGGATACAATTTGACCCTAATCAACCGACTTTATCGAGAAAGATTACTTTTTTTGGGCCAAGAGGTTGATAGCGAGATCTCGAATCAACTTATTGGTCTTATGGTATATCTCAGTATCGAAGATGATACCAAAGATCTGTATTTGTTTATAAACTCTCCTGGCGGATGGGTAATACCTGGAGTAGCTATTTATGATACTATGCAATTTGTGCGACCAGATGTACATACAATATGCATGGGATTGGCCGCTTCAATGGGATCTTTTATTCTGGTCGGAGGGGAAATTACCAAACGTCTAGCATTCCCTCACGCTTGGCGCCAATGAGGTTTTTATTTGAGATTTTGATTTGAGAAAAAAAAGAAGACTATGCCTTCGCCATATGAAATATGTAATAATAGCATGGCACTTCGAATTCGATATGAGAAAATTTTTTTATGTTCCAAAACATTAATTAGATTATATATCGAAAGAGTAGTATGAAATAAAAGGTACTTCTGATTTGATCTTATCTATCGGGAGTGCGGTTCAGCGTCACAAACTTTTTTGTTTTCACCCCGGGGTGCTTTTAACAATATTGATGTTATGAAAGAGTACGAAAATAAAAAAAAAACAAGATTTTTTTCCTTATTTTATTATTTTATTTAATCCGATCAAAAAGAAACTTTGGGATTGCTGAATCACAGACAAAATTGATAATCAATATCAATATATAAAGCAACGGAGCCATCATAGTATTTTTTAACTCCTCCGAAAGGAAGGGTGGTAATTTGACCATTTACCAATATGGGTCTGATAGATCCTATTTTTTTCAATGGAAGGTAAGGGTCAATTCTATTATAGAGCCGTATGCAATGCACAAAAGATGCCCGTACGGTTGTTCAATTCTATCTTTTTTTTCTTGTTATTCTTTATCTTTCTTTCTTTTCTCTTCGCTTCATCATGCGAGATACGAGATAGAGGAATCTTTTATTATGTTATATCATCAGGGTAATGATCCATCAACCTGCTAGTTCTTTTTATGAAGCGCAAACGGGCGAATTTATCTTGGAAGCGGAAGAACTGCTGAAACTGCGTGAAACCCTCACAAGGGTTTATGTACAAAGAACAGGCAAACCCTTATGGGTTGTATCCGAAGACATGGAAAGAGATGTTTTTATGTCAGCAACAGAAGCCCAAACTTATGGAATTGTTGATCTTGTAGCGGTTGAATAAAAATAGCACGGATTTCGCGCAAATCTGTGATTTGATATTTTATCTTCTTAGCCGGGTTTAATATTCTATTCAATAGAAGTAACTCATAATCATCCGGTTAGGATCCGATCTAAACCAGCCCATTATGTATATGATTCAACATGCCAACCATTAAACAACTTATTAGAAATACAAGACAGCCAATCAGAAATGTCACGAAATCCCCCGCTCTTGGGGGATGCCCTCAGCGTCGAGGAACATGTACTAGGGTGTATGTGCGACTCGTTCAGATCATGCGGGCTGGAACAAAGGAAAGAAAACAATTTTTCCAGTAAGAATGATCAGTACCCGTGAATAGGATAGAATAGAAGAACCCACTCCCTATCTAAAAAGATAAAAATCTATCATATCCCTATATTTTGTATGAAATTTATGGTTTCCATTGGTGCAAATCCAGTCACTTCAAATTAAGATGAGAGGTAATTCCCCATTGGTAGCAAATGGTTATCCATTAAGCGGGGGAAATCCTTAAAAACAGAAAGATTAGGT